CTTTTTGTTTAGTTCTACATTCTTTAGCACTTATTATATAATATATGAATTCTACTTTTTATAAGATATCTTTATAATAGATAATAGAAGATGTCCTTATTTTATAATAATAACAGGTACAAATATTAAATTGAGGTACTCATTGCTATGACAACTCTAAATTTACCTTCTATTTTTGTGCCTTTAGTGGGCCTAGTATTTCCGGCAATTGCAATGGCTTCTTTCTTTCTTCATGTTCAAAAAAACAAGATTGTTTAGACTCGATGAGACCAAACCTCATTCATTTTTTTAAGACCTAGTTAAGCTTGGATTATAACACAAATATCTATTTAGCGGAATATTATAATATGTGACTTCCCCCGAACATAAATGAAAGAGCTCTTATCCATGCAAAATGAGATAGGGGTAAATGAATTGGGTCGGGGAATGTCTGAAATAGAAGGTCATGTATAGATATCTATAATGGGATCATATGAAGGGGGTGTTATTATTTTAGTGAGATCTACCTAAAAGGAAATTTGATGAATTATTCCTAAGTCCTCCTAAAGGTTCACATCAAAATAGTGCTAGTTGATGAGAGTTACTTCGGAAACAAAAAGAGGAAAATGAAATTCATTTGGGTTATTCTCTCAATTCTAATAAAATGCAACTGGATCTAGTATGAATTGGCGATCAGAACATATATGGATAGAATTTATAACAGGTTCACGAAAAACAAGTAATTTCTGTTGGGCCTTTATCCTTTTTTTAGGTTCATTAGGATTCTTATGGGTTGGAACTTCCAGTTATCTTGGTAGGAATTTGATATTTCCGTATCAGCAAATAATTTTTTTTCCACAAGGGATCGTGATGTCTTTCTATGGGGTAGCAGGTCTCTTTATTAGCTCCTATTTGTGGTGTACAATCTCATGGAATGTAGGTAGCGGTTATGATCGATTCGATAGAAAAAACGGAATAGTATGTATTTTTCGTTGGGGATTTCCTGGAAAAAATCGTCGCATCTTCTTCCGATTTCTTATAAAAGATCTTCAGTCCATCCGAATCGAAGTTAAAGAGGGTATTTATACTCGTCGTGCTCTTTTCCTTTATATGGAAATCAAAGGCCGAGGGGCTATTCCTTTGATTCGTACTGATGAGAATTTGACTCCACGCGAAATTGAACAAAAAGCCGCCGAATTGGCCTATTTCTTGCGTGTACCAATTGAAATGAACTGAAGAATGTAAATGCTTTCGAAACCAAAGGGAAAAAATGAAAAAATCCTCTTTTTTTTTATAACACAGCTTAACTGAAGTTTTTTCAAAGAGCTCATTCGAACTAAAGCTATACGGAACAAACATAATACAAAACGCTTTTTGTGAAAAAATAAAAAATAAAAATAAGGGGTTTTATATATATAGAAATCCATCCAACCCAATTCAGTAACAAATCGAAATAATAGATTCATCCCATATATTAAAACAGTTAGGAATAAAGAATTTATCTTTATATTCGAGGTTCAATATTTTGAATTGATACGTTAGATATAGATCATATCCGGTAAATTATCTCTCTTTTGTCAATGTCAATCGACTTTTTTCTTTTTGGGTTCCTTAATGATTAAACAATTGAATCTCTTATAACTATCTGATTTCTGTCTTGTTTTGTCATTCATTTTTGATCATCTTTGATCATCACAATATTCTTCAGAAATTTTCCTCAATTATTCCTGAATTATGGCTGGAAAATCATATTTATTTTTTTATTATTATTTCTTCATTCGAAATGGACTTTGATTCTATTTCTGTATTCTTTCTAGATTCAAAGACAAATCACTGAATCATAACTAAAAAGAGAATAGATTCATGGGTTCGATACTTAGAACTCGGACTTGGTCGAAATATTCGATCGTATGGAGTCGACGAATGAGGTGGGGTGGGTTCATTAACAATTCACAGATGAAAAAAATGGAAAAAAAGAAAGCATTTATTCACATTCTATATCTTGTATCTATAGTATTTTTGCCCTGGTGGATCTCTTTCTTATTTAATAAAAGTCTTGAATCTTGGGTTCTTAATTGGTGGAATACGAGACAATCTGAAATTTTTTTCAATGATATTCAAGAAAAGGGTATTCTAGAAAAATTTATAGAATTAGAGGAACTCCTCCTGTTGGACGAAATGATAAAGAAAGATCCGGAGACACATCTACAAAAACTTCATATAGGAATCCACAAAGAAACCATTCAATTGATTAAGAGGCATAATGAGGATCATATTCATACAATTTTACACTTCTCAACAAACATAATATTTTTCGTTATTCTAAGTGGTAATTCAATTCTGGGTAATGAAGAACTTGTTATTCTTAACTCTTGGGTTCAGGAATTCCTATATAACTTAAACGACACAATAAAAGCGTTTTCTATTCTTTTAGTAACAGATTTATGTATCGGATTCCATTCGCCCCATGGTTGGGAACTAATGATTGGCTCTGTATACAAAGATTTTGGATTTGTTGATA